GCCGGCTTATCCGTTTTAAATTTAAAAGGTTTCTATAGGGCCTTTTTCTATTTCTTGTATGTCGCAGGGTTGAAACCAAAAAATATTTATCGCTTTCTCGATGTTTCCTCACATTTTCGATAAAACCTTCTCGTAAAAGGATTTTAACAATGTTTTCGGTGATATTAGTAGATGCTATTCGAACTACTCTTTTTCTATCCATACCCGCATTGCGTATAGAGGTTAGTATGTCAGCAATAGTGTCCCTACTCATGATGGACTAAAATTCTTGTTGCCCCCAAATTTTGATATAATCAACATGTTTTTTTACTTATTTTTTTGTTTATGAAACAAAATTATATTCTTAAATTAAAGGTATATGCGTGAAACACAATCTACTAAATTTATTTGAATCTATTTCTTTCCAATACTCTACTATAACTATATCATAGTCTCATCTTATATTTTAAGACTATTATAATACCTCGGGCGCCAATGAAACTATTTTAGTAAAATTTAAATGCCTCAATTCCCGGGCGATCGCACCAAAAACGCGAGTTCCTTTAGGATTTCCTTCTTGATCAATGACAACTGCGGCATTGTCATCATATCGTATTAGCATACCGTTGTCACGTTTAAGTTCTTTGCAGGTACGTACAATTACAGCTCTGACCACTTCCGATCTTTCTAGGGGCATATTTGGTATTGCTTCTTTAATCACAGCAACAATAACGTCGCCGATATAAGCATATCGGCGATTACTAGCTCCTATGATTCGAATACACATCAATTCTCGAGCCCCACTGTTATCTGCTACATTCAAATGTGTCTGGGGTTGAATCATTTTTTTATTTGTTCTTTCAATGCAAAGGGCTAAGAAAAAGAAAGAAATATTTTTTGTCAAAAAAAACCTTACATTTTTCATTCCCAGAATTTATTTTCTTTGATTCTACATTCTTATCCCAACATAATAAATTGAGTTTTGATAGGCATTTTGGACGCTGCTATTGAAATAGCCTTTCTGGCTATATTTTCTGCGACCCCGCCTATTTCATAAAGGATTCGACCGGGTTTAACAACAGCTACCCAATATTCAGGCGAGCCTTTACCCGAACCCATACGTGTTTCTGTGGGTCTTACTGTAACTGGTTTGTCGGGAAATATACGTACCCATATTTTTCCACCACGACGTGCATTTCGTGTCATTGCCCGCCGCCCCGCTTCTATTTGTCTAGATGTGATCCAAGCGGGTTCAAGCGCTTGAAGAGCATATTTACCGAAACTAATACGATTACCTCGATAAGACATTCCCTTCATTCGTCCTCTATGTTGTTTACGGAATCTGGTTCTTTTGGGGTTATAGTTGATGGTTCTTTCTGAATTCCACCTCTACTACAGAACTGGACGTGAGAGTTTCGTCTCATCCAGCTCCTCGCGAAAAAAAAAAGGGGGGGATTCAAAATATTTAATTTGAATTGATAATTGATATATATATATATATTTAATGAATAATAGATGAAATCGCGGTATTCTTTGACATTGAAGCTAAATCCTATTAGTGTTTTGTATACCCTGTTCGGGTATTTTGGATATATAATTAAACCTATTAAACATATATTTCTATTTATTTTTTCATTGTATCGTATCGGATTGCCCCAAATCCAAAATGTAGCAATCCAAAAAAGAATGTTTTCGCGGGCGAATATTTACTCTAAATATCTATTTTAGTTTAGTTGTAAGGTTAATGTTAATTCAGTACTTCTCAGATCAGAATAGATTAATTATTTATCGGTTCTTTCCGCCATCCCGACCAATGAATCGTTAGGATTTGGTTTCAATAAAATCTTTTGCATTCATGGGTTCCATCGTTCCCATCGCTTCTTGTTTAATGGTTAGGTCTTAATTTTACAACGGAGCTCTTAATGAAATTTATTTTTGAGTCAATTTTCTCAGTCTTTATTGGCTCAAGGCTCTTGGTTTTTTGTTCTATATCTATCATTTAATTATGTATGAATCAGTATTGATGCTTTATTACATTGTCTTTTATGAGATGACTAGATGACTCATAGACCTTACATATTGGAATTCTATATCATTGATATTCTTTTTCTCTCTTTCTTTCACCCTTCTATTCACATATTTTTTCTATATTCCGGTTCACACCTTAGAATTAGATTTTTTTCTTTTTTAGTTTATGCAAAACAAATTTCAGTTGCTACAATGATATGAAAAATTTATCATATCTTGACTGCTTTGTTGGATCTAGATAATGCGAAGTGATGAGTTGGTTCTTAGTTCTATAGTTATTAGCTCATACTAGGGGGCTTGTTTTTTTTGAACCTTATTTATTCCTAAAAAAACCAACGAGTCACACACTAAGCATAGCAATTATATCAAACATTCAATCGAATTTTTATTCAATCCTATAGAATTAAAGAATTACGGAATTAAGAGCTCTTTTTTTTTATATTCAATCAAAAAAATGAACGAGTTTCTTATTTTTTGTTGGATTTTGGGGGTA